GCTAACGTAGCTTAACTTAAAGCATAACACTGAAGATGTTAAAATGGGCCCTAGAAAGCCCCGCAAGCACAAAGGCTTGGTCCTGACTTTTCTGTCAACTCTAACTAAATTTACACATGCAAGTATCCGCACCCCCGTGAGAATGCCCCACAGTTTTCCCCCCGAAAACAAGGAGCTGGTATCAGGCACACATTTTAAGCCCACAACACCTTGCATAGCCACACCCCCAAGGGAACTCAGCAGTGATAAACATTAAGCTATAAGTGAAAACTTGACTTAGTTATAGTTAATAGGGCCGGTAAAACTCGTGCCAGCCACCGCGGTTATACGAGAGGCTCAAGTTGATAGACCACGGCGTAAAGAGTGGTTAAGAACATTAAAAAATAAAGTCGAATACTCTCAAAGCTGTTATACGCATCCGAAAGTAAGAAGCCCAACTACGAAAGTAACTTTACACATTCTGACTCCACGAAAGCTAGGGTACAAACTGGGATTAGATACCCCACTATGCCTAGCCCTAAACATTAATAAAATCCTACACCCACTATTCGCCAGGGTACTACGAGCTCCAGCTTAAAACCCAAAGGACTTGGCGGTGCTTTAAATCCACCTAGAGGAGCCTGTTCTATAACCGATAACCCCCGTTCAACCTCACCTTCTCTTGCCAACCCCGCCTATATACCGCCGTCGTCAGCTTACCCCCCAAGGGATGAACAGTAAGCATAACTGGTTTAACCCAAAACATCAGGTCGAGGTGTAGCGTATGAGAAGGGAAGAAATGGGCTACATTCACTACTCAAGTGAACACGAATGATGAATTGAAAAATTTATCCGAAGGAGGATTTAGCAGTAAGCAGAAAATAGAGTGTTCTGCTGAAACTGGTTCTAAAGCGCGCACACACCGCCCGTCACTCTCCCCAAACTACATTCACCCCGTAATTAAACACAAATAGCATATAAAGGGGAGGCAAGTCGTAACATGGTAAGTGTACCGGAAGGTGTACTTGGAAAAATCAGAGCGTAGCCAAGACAGCTAAAGCATCTCCCTTACACTGAGAAATCATCCGTGCAAATCGGATCGCCCTGACACTAAACAACTAGCCCCAAAACTAAGCACAACAAATAAACATTAATAAACCCTAACACACCAAACCAGTTTAAAACAAACCATTTTTTACCCTAGTATGGGAGACAGAAAAGAGACACGGAGCTATAGTGACAGTACCGCAAGGGAATGATGAAAGAGAAATGAAACAACTCAACAAAGTACAAAAAAGCAGAGACTCTAACTCGTACCTTTTGCATCATGATTTAGCAAGTACCCCCAAGCAAAGAGAACTTTAGTTTGAAACCCCGAAACTAAGTGAGCTACTCCAAGACAGCCCTTTATGGGGCTAACCCGTCTCTGTGGCAAAAGAGTGGGAAGATCTTTGAGTAGAGGTGACAGACCTACCGAACTTAGTTATAGCTGGTTATCCGAGAAATGAATAGAAGTTCAGCCTCCCGGCTTCTCCATTCGCCAGATTCCAAACGATGAAAAGAAACCAGGAGAGTTAGTCAAAGGGGGGACAGCCCCTTTGAACAAGATACAACTTTACCAGGAGGTTAAAGATTATACTCACCAAGGAAAAATGCCCAAGTAGGCCTAAAAGCAGCCACCACAGCAGAAAGCGTTAAAGCTCAGACATACTCACACCTCTTATCCTAATAATTAATTCTCAACCCCCTAAACCTAACGGATTACTCCATGCAACCATGGAAGAAATTATGCTAATATGAGTAATAAGAGAGCACTCAATCTCTCTCCAAGCATCTGTGTAAATCGGAACGGACAACCCACCGAATATTAACGGCCCCAACCACAGAGGGTAATGAACATTAATATTACTCACTAGAAAATCACCCACCAACCAACCGTTAACCTCACACTAGTGTGCCAATAAGGAAAGACTAAAAGAAAAAGAAGGAACTCGGCAAACACCCACAAGCCTCGCCTGTTTACCAAAAACATCGCCTCTTGCAAACTTAACGTATAAGAGGTCCCGCCTGCCCCGTGACACCCAAGTTCAACGGCCGCGGTATCCTGACCGTGCAAAGGTAGCGCAATCACTTGTCTTTTAAATGAAGACCTGTATGAATGGCATAACGAGGGCTTAACTGTCTCCTTTTTCAAGTCAATGAAATTGATCTCCCCGTGCAGAAGCGGGGATAACTACATAAGACGAGAAGACCCTGTGGAGCTTTAGACACTAGAGTAGCTCTCATAAACACATATACACATAAACTAAAAGAGCCCTGCTCTAACGTCTTCGGTTGGGGCGACCACGGGGAAACAAATAACCCCCATGCGGAATAAGAGTACACTCTCTTAAAAACAAGAGCCACCGCTCTAAAAAACAGAATCTCTGACCATAAGATCCGGCAATGCCGATCCACGGACCAAGTTACCCCAGGGATAACAGCGCAATCCTCTTCAAGAGCCCATATCGACAAGGGGGTTTACGACCTCGATGTTGGATCAGGACATCCTAATGGTGCAGCCGCTATTAAGGGTTCGTTTGTTCAACGATTAAAGTCCTACGTGATCTGAGTTCAGACCGGAGTAATCCAGGTCAGTTTCTATCTATGACATGATCTTTTCTAGTACGAAAGGACCGAAAAGAAGGGGCCCATACTAAAAGTACGCCCCACCCCAACCTAATGAAAACAACTAAATTAGACATAAGGGCATATCCCTTATGCCTAAAACCAAGGCCTGTTAAGGTGGCAGAGCCCGGTTAATGCAAAAGACCTAAATCCTTTACCACAGAGGTTCAAATCCTCTCCTTAACTATGATCTTTACACTAAACAACATCATTAACCCCCTACTCCTTATTATTCCAATCCTCCTAGCCGTAGCATTCCTTACCCTTCTAGAACGCAAAGTACTGGGTTATATACAACTACGAAAAGGCCCCAACATCGTCGGCCCATACGGCCTACTCCAACCAATTGCAGATGGCGTAAAACTCTTTATTAAAGAACCCATCCGCCCCTCAACATCATCCCAAATTCTCTTTCTCTTAACACCTATGCTAGCCCTTACCCTCTCCCTCACCTTATGAGCTCCAATCCCCCTCCCCCACCCAATTATCAATTTAAACCTCACCATCTTATTTATTCTAGCACTGTCCAGCCTTGCAGTATACTCCATTCTAGGGTCAGGATGAGCATCAAACTCCAAATATGCTTTAATCGGCGCCCTCCGAGCTGTCGCCCAAACAATTTCTTATGAAGTAAGCCTTGGACTAATCCTACTCTGCACTATTATTTTTACAGGTGGATTCACCCTTCAAACCTTTAATATCGCCCAAGAAAGCACCTGACTTATTATCCCAGCTTGACCCCTCGCCGCAATGTGGTATATCTCCACCCTTGCAGAAACCAATCGAGCACCATTTGATTTAACCGAAGGTGAATCAGAACTAGTCTCAGGTTTTAACGTTGAATATGCAGGCGGACCCTTCGCCCTATTCTTCCTAGCAGAATATGCTAATATTCTTCTTATAAACACACTATCAGCCATCCTATTCCTAGGAGCACTTCACATTCCAGCCCTCCCAGAACTAACCTCAATCAACATTGCACTAAAAACAGCAACCCTATCAGTATTATTCCTCTGGGTACGAGCCTCCTACCCACGGTTCCGATACGACCAACTCATACACCTCATCTGAAAAAACTTCCTCCCCATTACATTAGCCCTTGTAATTTGACACCTAGCCCTACCTATTGCATTCGCAGGGCTACCCCCACAAACATAAACAAGGCATTGTGCCTGAACATAAAGGGTCACTTTGATAGAGTGAATAATGAAGGTTAAAGTCCTTCCAATTCCTTAGAAAGAAGGGATTGAACCCACCCAAAGAGATCAAAACTCTTAGTGCTTCCTCTACACCACTTTCTAGTAAAGTCAGCTAATCAAGCTCTTGGGCCCATACCCCAAAAATGTAGGCTAAACCCCTTCCTTTACTAATGACCCCATTTACCCTCTCCATTATACTTCTAGGCTTAGGCCTGGGCACTACAATTACTTTTATTAGCTCCCACTGGCTTTTAGCCTGAATAGGGCTCGAAATTAATACCCTAGCTATTATCCCTCTTATAACCATGCAACATCACCCACGAGCCACCGAGGCAGCAACAAAATATTTCCTAACTCAAGCCACAGCCGCCGCCATACTCCTATTTGCTAGCACCTCTAATGCCTGACTCTCAGGACAATGATGTATTCAACAAATAACTCATCCAATCCCAACAACACTAATTACTCTCGCACTAGCACTTAAAATTGGATTAGCCCCAATACATGCCTGACTCCCTGAAGTCCTCCAAGGACTTAACCTCACAACAGGCCTCATTCTATCCACCTGACAGAAACTCGCTCCCTTCGCCCTACTCCTCCAAGTTGAACAAACCAACCCCCCTCTTACAATCCTCCTTGGTATTACATCAATACTAGTTGGAGGCTGAGCAGGTTTAAACCAAACACAACTCCGAAAAATCCTAGCCTACTCATCCATCGCCCACCTCGGCTGAATACTTATCGTAATCCAATTCTCACCCCCACTAACCCTCCTATCTTTACTTATTTATCTCATTATAACCTCATCAACATTCCTAACATTCAAACTTAATAATTCAACCAATATTAACTCCTTGGCCCTATCATGAGCAAAAACCCCAATACTAACCTCTATTACCCCCTTCATCCTCCTATCATTAGCTGGATTACCCCCACTAACAGGTTTTATACCAAAATGACTAATTCTCCAAGAGCTGACCAAACAAGAACTCGCCCCAACAGCTACACTAGCTGCCCTATCCGCACTACTAAGCCTGTATTTTTATCTTCGCCTCACCTATGCAATAACACTAACAATTTCACCAAACAACTTAACCGGAACTACACCATGACGCCTACCATCCAAACAACTCACACTACCACTCGCTACCTCTGCCACAGCCACCATTCTTCTACTCCCACTATCCCCCACCATCCTCACACTACTCACCCCTTAAGAGACTTAGGTTAACACTCAGACCAAGGGCCTTCAAAGCCCTAAGCGGGGGTGAAAATCCCCCAGCCCCTAATAAGACTTGCAAGACACTAACTTACATCTCCTGTATGCAAAACAGACACTTTAATTAAGCTAAAGCCTCCCTAGATAGGCAGGCCTCGATCCTACAACTTCTTAGTTAACAGCTAAGCGCCCAAACCAGCGAGCATCTACCTAACTTTCCCCGCCCTCCTTATAAAGGCGGGGAAAGCCCCGGTAGACAGTTAATCTACTTCTTTAGGTTTGCAACCTAAAATGTAATACACCTCAGAGCTTGGTAAAAAGAGGACTTAAACCTCTGTCTATGGGGCTACAACCCACCACTTACTCAGCCATCTTACCTGTGGCAATCACACGTTGATTCTTCTCGACTAATCACAAAGACATTGGCACCCTTTATTTAGTATTCGGTGCTTGAGCTGGAATAGTGGGCACAGCCCTTAGCCTTCTTATTCGAGCAGAACTTAGTCAACCTGGCGCCCTATTGGGGGATGACCAAATTTATAATGTAATCGTTACAGCACATGCTTTCGTAATAATTTTCTTTATAGTAATACCAATAATAATTGGAGGCTTCGGTAATTGACTTATTCCCCTTATAATTGGCGCACCCGATATAGCATTTCCCCGTATAAACAACATAAGCTTCTGACTTCTTCCCCCTTCTTTCCTCCTCCTGCTAGCCTCTTCAGGTGTAGAGTCGGGAGCAGGAACTGGGTGAACAGTTTACCCACCGTTGGCCAGCAACCTAGCCCACGCAGGGGCCTCTGTAGACCTGACTATTTTCTCACTCCACTTGGCAGGAATTTCATCAATCCTTGGTGCAATTAATTTTATTACAACAATTATTAATATAAAACCCCCAGCCATCTCACAATATCAAACACCTTTATTTATCTGAGCTTTATTAATTACTGCCGTCCTCCTACTTCTCTCCCTTCCAGTTTTAGCTGCCGGGATTACAATACTACTTACAGATCGAAATCTAAACACCACCTTCTTCGACCCCGCAGGGGGCGGAGACCCAATTCTATACCAACACCTATTCTGGTTTTTTGGACACCCAGAAGTTTATATTCTAATTCTTCCAGGCTTTGGTATAATCTCACACATCGTTGCCTACTATGCTGGTAAAAAAGAACCATTCGGCTATATGGGCATAGTCTGAGCTATAATGGCCATCGGACTTCTAGGTTTTATTGTTTGAGCCCACCACATATTTACAGTGGGGATAGATGTAGATACACGAGCCTATTTCACCTCAGCTACCATAATTATTGCCATCCCAACTGGCGTTAAAGTCTTTAGCTGATTAGCCACCCTACATGGCGGGGCAATTAAATGAGAAACCCCCCTGCTATGAGCACTCGGTTTCATTTTCTTATTTACAGTTGGAGGCCTTACAGGCATTATACTAGCCAACTCCTCCTTAGACATTGTCCTGCACGACACGTACTATGTAGTAGCACATTTCCACTATGTCTTATCAATGGGGGCCGTATTCGCCATTATAGCTGCTTTTGTACATTGATTCCCTTTATTCTCCGGATATACACTACATAGTACATGAACTAAAATCCACTTTGGGGTTATGTTCGTGGGTGTTAACCTAACTTTCTTCCCACAACACTTCCTCGGGCTAGCAGGGATACCCCGACGATATTCAGACTACCCAGACGCATATACCCTATGAAATACAATCTCCTCTATCGGCTCACTAATCTCACTCATCGCAGTTATTATGTTCCTATTCATCATCTGAGAAGCATTTGCCGCTAAACGTGAAGTTTTATCAATTGAACTTACCTCTACAAATGTGGAATGACTTCATGGCTGCCCTCCCCCATACCACACATTTGAAGAACCTGCATTCGTTCAAGTTCACACAAATTAACGAGAAAAGAAGGAATCGAACCTCCATGAGTTGATTTCAAGCCAACCACATAACCACTCTGTCACTTTCTTTATGAGATGTTAGTAAAAAAGATACTACACTGCCTTGTCAAGGCAAAAATGCAGGTTAAACCCCTGCACATCTTAAATAATGGCACATCCTTCACAACTAGGTTTTCAAGACGCAGCTTCACCTGTAATAGAAGAGCTCCTCCACTTTCATGACCACGCCCTAATAATTGTATTTTTAATTAGTACCCTTGTACTTTATATTATTATGGCCATAGTCACTACTAAATTAACCAACAAAAATATTATTGACTCACAAGAAATCGAAATTATTTGAACAATTCTGCCAGCAGTAATTCTTATCCTTATCGCCCTCCCATCCCTGCGAATCCTTTATTTAATGGATGAAATCAATGACCCCCATCTCACCATTAAAGCCGTTGGCCACCAATGATACTGAAGTTATGAGTATACTGATTATGAAGATCTTGGCTTCGATTCATATATAATCCCCACACAAGACCTCTCACCAGGTCATTTCCGACTGTTAGAAACCGATCACCGAATAGTCGTACCCGCCGAATCCCCTATCCGAATGCTAATTTCTGCCGAAGACGTTTTACACTCCTGAGCAGTCCCAGCCTTGGGTGTCAAACTAGACGCCATCCCGGGCCGCCTAAATCAAACAGCCTTTATTACATCTCGCCCCGGGGTATTCTACGGCCAATGCTCTGAAATCTGCGGGGCTAACCATAGTTTTATACCAATTGTAGTAGAAGCAGTTCCTCTCGAACACTTCGAAAACTGATCATCTCTAATACTTAAAGACGCCTCGCTAAGAAGCTAAACAGGTATATAGCATTAGCCTTTTAAGCTAAAGATTGGTGATCACCGACCACCCTTAGCGACATGCCCCAACTTAACCCTGCCCCTTGATTTGCTATCCTAATCTTCTCCTGATTAATCTTCTTAACCATTATCACAACCAAAACTACAACCCACACCTACCCAAACGAACTATCCCCACAAGATAAAAAAGCCTTTAAAACAGAATCCTGAAACTGACCATGGTATTAAACTTCTTTGATCAATTTATAAGCCCCACTCACCTAGGAATTCCCCTCATTGCCCTAGCCCTAACCCTCCCTTGAATTCTATACCCAACCCCATCAACCCGATGATTGAACAACCGACTATCCACCCTTCAAAGCTGATTTATTGGTCAATTTACCAAACAATTATTTTTACCCTTAAATAAACCAGGCCATAAGTGAGCCACAATTTTAACTTCCCTTATGATCTTTCTTATTACCTTAAACATACTGGGCCTACTACCTTACACTTTCACCCCAACCACCCAACTCTCACTAAACATAGGCTTTGCAGTACCACTTTGATTAGCAACAGTTATCCTTGGTATACGAACACAACCTACCCACTCCCTGGGCCATCTCTTACCAGAAGGGACACCCACACTACTCATTCCAGTACTTATTATTATCGAAACAATCAGCCTACTTATCCGCCCTCTTGCTTTAGGTGTTCGACTCACAGCCAATCTCACCGCTGGGCACCTGCTAATTCAACTTATTGCTACAGCCGCATTCGTACTCCTTCCCATAATAACCACCGTAGCAGCCCTGACAACAATTCTCCTATTCCTCCTCACACTACTAGAGGTTGCCGTCGCTATAATTCAAGCTTACGTCTTCGTCCTCCTTCTAAGCCTATACCTACAAGAAAACATCTAATGGCCCATCAAGCACACGCATATCACATAGTTGACCCAAGCCCATGACCCCTGACAGGGGCAGTTGCCGCCCTGCTAATAACATCAGGCCTTGCGATCTGATTCCATTTCAACTCACTCACACTAATCTTATTAGGGACAATCCTCCTCCTCTTAACCATATATCAATGGTGACGAGATATTATTCGAGAAGGAACATTCCAAGGCCACCACACACCGCCAGTCCAAAAAGGCCTTCGCTATGGTATAATCCTTTTTATTACTTCCGAAGTATTCTTCTTTCTAGGATTCTTTTGAGCTTTCTACCACTCGAGCCTGGCCCCCACTCCCGAACTGGGCGGATTCTGACCACCAACGGGAATTACGCCTCTCAACCCATTCGAAGTACCCCTGCTAAATACAGCAGTCCTACTCGCTTCCGGGGTCACAGTGACCTGGGCCCATCATAGCATTATGGAGCGTGAACGAAAACAAACCATTCAAGCCCTAACATTAACAATCCTCCTAGGTTTTTATTTCACCCTTTTACAAGCTATAGAATATTACGAAGCCCCATTTACGATTGCAGACGGTGTCTACGGCTCCACATTCTTCGTAGCTACGGGATTCCACGGTCTCCATGTTATTATTGGCTCTACCTTCCTAACCGTTTGCCTACTCCGCCAAATTCGCTTCCACTTCACATCTGAACATCATTTCGGATTTGAAGCAGCTGCTTGATACTGACACTTCGTCGACGTTGTCTGACTTTTCCTCTATATCTCCATCTACTGATGAGGCTCATAACCTTTCTAGTATAAGTTAGTATAAGTGACTTCCAATCACCCGGCTTTGGTTAAAATCCAAAGAAAGGTAATGAATTTAATCATAATCATCCTTATTACCTCCACCCTCTCTTTAGTATTAACAACAATTGCATTCTGATTACCCCAACTAAACCCAGACTACGAAAAACTTTCCCCCTACGAATGTGGCTTCGACCCCCTAGGTACAGCCCGACTTCCTTTTTCAATCCGCTTCTTCCTCGTTGCCATCCTCTTCCTCCTATTTGACCTTGAAATTGCCCTCCTCCTCCCCCTCCCATGAGGAGACCAACTTTCATCCCCCATCTTAACATTCACATGGGCCTCCGCAATCCTGGCCCTCCTCACCCTTGGCTTAATCTACGAATGAATACAAGGCGGATTAGAGTGAGCCGAATAGATAGTTAGTATTAACAAAAACATTTGATTTCGGCTCAAAAAATTATGGTTCAAGTCCATAACTACCTAATGACACCCGCCCATTTCACCTTTTCATCAGCTTTCATCCTAGGCCTTCTAGGACTAGCATTCCACCGGACCCACCTCCTGTCCGCCTTACTATGCCTAGAGGGCATGATACTCACCCTATTCATTGCCCTTTCCCTATGGGCACTTCAACTTAATTCCACATGTTTTTCTACTCCCCCTATACTCCTCCTGGCATTCTCAGCCTGTGAAGCAAGCACTGGCTTAGCCCTTTTAGTAGCCACTGCTCGCACCCACGGTACAGACCGATTACAGAGCCTAAACCTACTACAATGCTAAAAGTCCTCATTCCAACCTTAATATTAATCCCCACAACCTGAACTATCCGTGCCAAATGACTCTGGCCAACGACCCTTGCCCAAAGTCTCATTATTGCATTAATCAGCTTAATTTGACTTAAAAATTTATCAGAAACCAGCTGATACTCAATTAATTTATATATAGCCTTAGACCCCCTCTCTACCCCCCTCCTAGTGTTAACCTGTTGATTAACACCCCTTATAATTCTCGCAAGCCAAAACCACATGCACCATGAACCCGTGTCCCGACAGCGAGCCTACATTACTTTACTTATTTCCCTTCAATTTTTCCTTATCTTAGCCTTTAGCGCCACAGAAATCATCATATTCTACATTATATTTGAAGCCACCCTAATTCCGACCCTAATCATTATCACCCGCTGAGGGAACCAAGCAGAGCGACTTAACGCAGGAACATACTTTCTTTTCTATACCCTAGCAGGCTCACTACCTCTTTTAGTAGCACTTCTTATCCTACAAAACAACACGGGCAGCCTATCGCTCCTAATTATCCACTACTCAAACCCCCTTGGTTTCAGCCCCTACGCAAGTAAACTCTGATGGGCTGGCTGCCTACTAGCATTCCTAGTAAAAATACCACTATACGGAGTCCACTTATGACTCCCCAAAGCACACGTCGAAGCCCCAATTGCCGGCTCTATGGTCCTTGCTGCAGTTCTCTTAAAATTAGGGGGATACGGCATAATACGAATTACAACTATACTTGACCCCCTAACCAAAGAACTTAGCTACCCATTTATTATTCTAGCACTCTGGGGAGTAATCATAACAGCATCAATTTGCCTTCGCCAAACAGACTTAAAATCATTAATTGCTTACTCATCAGTCAGCCACATGGGCTTAGTTATTGCAGCAATTCTCTCCCAAACCCCATGAGGTTTCACCGGAGCACTAATCCTCATAATCGCCCACGGGTTAACGTCCTCTGCCCTATTCTGCCTAGCTAACACCAACTACGAACGTACCCACAGTCGAACCATAATCCTAGTTCGAGGGTTACAAATTTTACTCCCACTAATAACCACCTGGTGGTTTATTACCGGCCTTGCCAACCTAGCCTTGCCACCTCTACCAAATCTTATGGGAGAGTTAACAATCATCACCTCCCTATTCGGGTGATCCTGATGGACTTTGTTATTAACAGGAGCTGGTACACTAATTACCGCTAATTATTCACTATACATATTCCTCACCACACAACGTGGGCCCCTTCCAGCCCACATTACGCACCTAGACCCAACTCACACCCGAGAACATTTACTAATAGCCCTTCACATCCTCCCACTCCTACTCCTCATATTAAAACCAGAATTAATTTGAGGCTCAGCCGCCTGTAGGTATAGTTTAGTTAAAAACATTAGATTGTGATTCTAAAGATAGGGGTTAAACCCCCCTTGCCCACCGAGAGAGGCTCGTAGCAACGAAGACTGCTAATCTTCGCCACTTTGGTTAAACCCCAAAGCTCACTCAACCTACGCCTCTAAAGGATAACAGCTCATCCATTGGTCTTAGGAACCAAAAACTCTTGGTGCAAATCCAAGTAGATGCTATGTACCACTCACCCCTTATCCTCACATCCAGCCTACTTATTATCTTTATACTCTTAACATACCCCCTCCTTACCACTTTAAAGCCCCAACCTTTAAAACCAGATTGAGCTCTCTCAAAAACTAAAACAGCAGTAAAACTAGCATTCCTTGTCAGCCTACTCCCGCTATCTCTGCTCCTCTCCCAAGGAACAGAGTCAATCATTACTAGTTGAACCTGGGCTAACACCTTATCCTTTGATATTAACATTAGCTTCAAATTCGACTACTATTCAACTATATTTATCCCAATCGCCCTATACGTCACCTGGTCTATCCTAGAATTCGCATCCTGGTACATAAGCTCTGACCCCAATATCAACAAATTCTTTAAATACTTACTTGTATTCCTCATTGCCATAGTCATCCTAGTAACATCAAACAATATATTCCAACTATTTATTGGTTGAGAAGGGGTCGGCATTATATCCTTTCTACTTATCGGCTGATGATTCAGCCGAACAGATGCCAATACCGCGGCCCTTCAAGCAGTGATCTATAACCGAGTTGGAGATATTGGCCTAATCTTCTCAATAGCATGAATAGCCACGAACCTCAACTCCTGAGAGATACAACAAGTATTCTTAAGCACCAAAAACCTAGACCTTACCATACCCCTTATGGGCTTAATCCTCGCTGCCACAGGTAAGTCCGCCCAATTCGGCCTACACCCATGACTTCCTTCCGCCATGGAAGGCCCAACACCGGTCTCTGCCCTACTACACTCTAGCACCATGGTCGTTGCCGGAATCTTCCTTCTTGTTCGAATAAACCCAATCATATGCAACAACCAAGCCGCCCTCACCACCTGCCTATGCCTCGGAGCATTAACAACCTTATTTACTGCTACATGCGCTCTTACCCAAAACGATATTAAAAAAATCATTGCATTTTCCACATCTAGTCAATTAGGCCTAATAATAGTTGCAATCGGCCTCAACCAGCCACAATTAGCATTCCTGCACATCTGCACACACGCCTTCTTCAAAGCCATACTCTTCCTATGCTCAGGGTCCATCATTCATAGCCTAAATGACGAACAAGATATCCGCAAAATAGGAGGAACCCACCACCTCTTACCCATCACATCTTCCTGCCTCACTATTGGAAGCCTAGCTCTCGCTGGCACTCCTTTCCTAGCAGGCTTCTTTTCTAAAGACGCAATTATTGAAGCTCTAAACACATCCCACCTCAACGCCTGAGCCCTAGTCCTGACCCTTTTGGCTACATCATTCACAGCTATCTATAGCCTCCGAATTATTTTCTTTGTTAACATAAATCACCCTCGCTTCAACGCCCTTACCCCAATTAACGAAAACAACCCAACCTTAATCAACCCCCTTAAACGACTCGCATGAGGGAGCATTATTGCTGGACTATTAATTACTTCCTACACCATACCCCTAAAAACCCCCACAATAACCATACACCCCTCCCTTAAGCTTGCCGCCCTACTTGTTTCAATCTTAGGCCTCCTTATTGCCCTAGACCTAGCCTCTTTTACAAATAAACAACATAAAATTATTCCCCAAAAAACACCCCACCTATTCTCCAATATACTAGGATTCTTCCCAACAATTATACACCGCTTAACTCCTAAACTCAACCTCACCCTTGGACAAACCATTGCTAACCAATTAATCGACCAACTCTGACTGGAAAAAACAGGCCCCAAAACCATTACCTCTATAAACCTCCCAATAGCTTCAGCCTCAAGCAACATCCAACAAGGAGCCATCAAAACCTACTTCATATTGTTCATCCTAACCCTAATCCTATTCACCTTAATTATTAACAACTAAACCGCCCGAAGAGCCCCCCGACTTAAACCCCGCACTAATTCCAACACCACAAATAAAGTAAGCAACAAAACCCACCCACCAATCAATAATATTCCTCCCCCCTGAGAATATATCATAGCAACCCCTCCCACATCACCCCGAAGTATAGAAAACTCTCCTGCCTCATCCACGGGGGTCCAAAATATCTCATATCAGTCTCCCCGAAATATCCCCGACACTAATATTACGCCTAAAATATAAGCAACTATGTACACCATCACAGACCCACTCCCCCAGCCCTCTGGGTATGGCTCAGCAGCTAACGCTGCTGAATATGCAAAAACTACCAGTATTCCACCTAAATAAATTAAAAACAATACCAAAGACAGAAAAGACCCCCCATAACTAATTAAAACACCACAACCCATCCCCGCTACCACCACCAAACCCAGAGCCGCAAAATAAGGCGATGGATTAGACGCAACCGCCGCTAGCCCCACCACCAAACCAAACAAAAATAAGTATATAATATATGCCATAGTTCTCCTCAGGATTTTAACCAGAACCAATGGCTTGAAAAACCACCGTTGTTATTCAACTACAAGAACCCTAATGGCAAGTCTACGAAAAACCCACCCACTACTAAAAATAGCCAACAACATATTAATTGACCTACCAGCTCCATCCAATATTTCTGCATGATGAAACTTTGGATCCCTCCTGGGACTCTGTCTTGTAATCCAAATCCTCACCGGAATTTTCCTAGCAATACATTACACCTCAGATATCTCCATAGCCTTTTCATCCGTCGCCCACATTTGTCGAGACGTAAACTATGGATGGTTAATCCGAAACATTCATGCCAATGGCGCATCCATATTCTTCATCTGTATTTATCTCCACATTGGACGAGGCCTTTACTACGGTTCCTACTTGTTTAAAGAGACATGAAATATCGGAGTCATTCTCCTACTCCTAACAATAATAACCGCCTTCGTGGGTTATGTTCTACCCTGAGGACAAATATCATTCTGAGGGGCAACCGTAATTACCAACCTCCTCTCCGCAGTACCCTATGTTGGTGACATGCTAGTCCAATGAATCTGAGGGGGTTTCTCAGTAGATAACGCCACCCTTACCCGATTCTTCGCCTTCCACTTCCTCTTCCCCTTCATCATCGCTGCAGCAACTATAGTCCACCTGCTATTCCTACACGAGACAGGATCCAACAACCCAGTCGGCCTAAACTCAGACGCAGATAAAATCCCATTCCACCCATACTACTCATACAAGGACCTTATAGGCTTTGTCCTAGCTCTTATCATATTAACCTCACTAGCACTATTTTCCCCTAATCTACTTGGAGACCCGGACAACTTCACACCAGCCAACCCTCTTGTTACCCCCCCTCATATCAAACCAGAATGATACTTCCTCTTTGCCTACGCCATCCTACGCTCGATCCCTAATAAATTAGGAGGAGTATTGGCTCTTCTAGCTTCAATCATAATCCTTATACTTGTCCCAATCCTCCACACGTCAAAACAACGAAGCCTGACATTCCGCCCCATCTCACAGTTCATATTCTGAACCCTCATCGCAGACGTATTAATCTTAACCTGAATTGGAGGAATACCAGTAGAACACCCCTTCGTTATTATTGGCCAAATCGCATCCGTTGTTTATTTCTCCCTTTTCCTCCTCCTCATGCCCCTCGTAGGCTGAGCAGAAAATAAAGCCCTCAAATGATGCAGTAATAGCTCAGCGTTAGAGCGTCGGCCTTGTAAGTCGAATGTCGAAGGCTAAAATCCCTCTTGCTGCTCAAAGAAAGAAGATTTTAACTCCCACCCCTAACTCCCAAAGCTAGGATTCTCATTTAAACTATTCCTTGACTTAGTTTGCATACGTACAAACATGTATATTTTTACATACATAATGTTTTAATACATAATATAAGTATCACATATAAGTATTTATATGCATTCATTCAGGTACATATATGTATATATACCATTACACTATATTAACCATTAACTAGGTAGTAAATACATCATTATGTATTATCACCATAAAATGATATTAAACATGAATATTAATCACCATATTAATAATAACTGCATGCACCATACATCTAATTTTAACATATCATGAATTCAAACTTCAATTGCAGACAAGTTCTAACAGATATATTCATCAGTCAAGATATACCAAGTACCCAACATCTCGTCCACCTCAAATATTTAATGTAGTAAGAGCCTACCACCGGTGATTCCTAATTGCATACTCTTCTTGATGGTCAGGGACAATAATTGTGGGGGTTTCACTTAGTGAATTATTCCTGGCATTTGGTTCCTACTTCAGGGCCATATATTGGTTCATTCCTCATACTTTCCTTGACGCTGACATAAGTTGTTGGTGGAGTTCATATAAACCTTTAAGCCACATGCCGAGCGTTCTCTCCACAGGGGTCAGGTTATTTTCTCTTGTCCTCCTTTCACTTGACATTTCAGAGTGCGCACGGTAATGAAAAATAAGGTAGAACATTTTTCCTTGGTCCTGAAAGAGATTATGAATGGTGGAAAGATTATACTTAAAGAACCACATTACTCGATATCAAGGGCATAAAGATTATTGTATTTTCCTTAATACTAGGAGTTCCCCCCTTGGTTTCTTCACGTAAAACCCCCCTACCCCCCTTTACTCCTAAGATGTCTAACACTCCTGAAAACCCCCGTAAACAGGAAAACCTCTAGTAGTAAATTACATATTCAAATTGTGTGTCTATTTATATTATTATAATATTGCAAAT